TAGAAAGAAGAATTTTATTCTATATTTAGGGTATGAACCTAAAAGCTTAAATTTTAGCTTATCTTTCTGTATTTTGGTGTATGTCGCACGTTGAATTTTGATTTCAATGGATTAGTTTAATTCTAAAAAATATAATAAGAGTAATATTATTACATGATCTATTCTATCAAAATAGCCCTTTAATTCAGGCATCTTATTAAAAATAATTTTATTATTAATGGGAACTAACTATTATTTTGTTATAAGGGATATTTGACTTGTGTCTTTTAATAACCGTACCCCACATTTGAGTATTTTATATAAATAAAGAAAATTGTTACTTATCAAAATATTGTCATTTTAGAGGGGGGAGAGAGAATCATACCAGTATTTAAGAGAAACAAAGAAAGGAGTAGTAGTATATAATACATGTGAGTACTCATGGATGGGTTAGGTTTCTGTAGTCCAAGTAGAGGGGTATCGTCTATGTGAGGTACAGGGAGTGGTATATAACTAAGTATTGAAGGCAAGGTATATGATGGTTGGAAAAGAAGTAGTTGTAGAAGAGTAATAAGAAAGAGAGGTATATAAGTATTTATATGGTGTAAGGTTTATATATATAGAAGAACAAGGTTGTAGTTATAGTCAAATAGAGTAGTTTAATTAAGATACGGGATATATAGGATTTCAGGAAATCGGAGAGTGAAGGTCATATAAGAATTAGAGTTGGTATAGTATAGTAAAGGTTGTATTTCATCCCAAGGACATAGGAGGATTCTCATTATATAAGTATTTATGGGGAGGTAATGGTTATTAGTAGTTAAGGTATATAAGTAATATAGATATAGAAGAGTATAGATCAATAAATATTTATAGGGGGGATATGTATTTATGAACCGGAGGGGCTATATGGAGTTGAGAAGGTTGGATGTCGTGGGGTATGTCAGGGGTGGGGGAGGACAACTTATTGGTTCCTTCGATTTTATTCGTGATTTTTAATAAAAGTTTGATTCTTTCTTTAAAATTTAATTTTTAAACTTTATTATATGTAAGTTTTTCTAAAAGGTTTATTTTTCAGTGTTTAATTTTGGTTTTTATAAAAAGTTAAAACCAGGGCTTTAATATTTAACTGACAAAAATTGTGCCAGCCGTCGCGGTTATACAATTAGTTAAATTGAATTTTTTTGGTTTAATATTAATATTTATTTATTTATAATTTAAATTTAAATCTTAAGGTGAAATTTTGATTTAATACTTTATTATTGGTTTTAGATTGATATATGAAAATCATTAAAAGACTAGGATTAGATACCCTATTATTTTGATTGTAAATTTACTTTAATATTAATAGTTATGTTCTTAAAATTAAAAGAATTTGGCGGTTATTTAATCTTTCTAGAGGAATCTGTCCTTTAATTGATAATCCACGATTGATTTCACTTTTATTTTACTTATATATCGCTGTCATTGAATGTTTTAAAAGAATATTTTCTTAAAATTTTATGAATTTAATGTTAGGTCAAGATGTAGTTATATAAAAGTAGAGATGGATTACATTAAATTTATTTATGGAAAAGCATTTTTTATTTTGTTTTAAAATTGGATTTAGATGTAATTTTTATAAAATAGTAATTTTGATTTTAGTTCTAATTAATGTACACATCGCCCGTCACTCCCATTATTGAGTTGGGATAAGTCGTAACAAAGTAGTTCTACCGGAAGGTGGGTCTGGATATTTCAAATTTTATCATTTAGTGATTTTATTATTTACATTAATAAGTTGTGTTGTGCAATTCAACAAAATTTGATTATAATTTATTATTATTTATAATTGTTTATTTTTTTTAATAAAAATATTTTTATTTTTAGTATTTTTAAGAATTAATATAATATTTTTTTTGTACTGTAAAGGTTTTTTATTTATATATATAAAGTATTTTTTATTTAAAGTACCTTTTGCATCAGGGTTTATTAAAATAAATAAATTATTTTGTTTTCTCGAAATTTTAAGATTTAAAATAAAATGTTATTTTCCGTTTTATAGTTATTTATAATTTTATTTTAGAGGTTATATGCTTTTCATTTAAAATGATATCTAGTTTTTTAATAATTGAATTTAATTCATTTTTAATATTGCTTTTTAAAATTTAATTTTTTAAAGTTTATTAAAAAAAAGTTATTAGGGATAAGCTTAGTATCTTTATTAAAAATATATTTTTTAAGATTATTTTTAGGATTGGAAATTTCTTTTAGTTTATTTTGTTATAATTATTTTTCTTTAATTACGATTTTTATTTTTTTAATTTATTATTAAAATGTTTTAATAAATTTTTTGTTTAAATTAATAATGATATAATTAGTAATTTTGTTAATTTATTAATAGGAATTCGGCAATTTTTATTTTCACCTGTTTAACAAAAACATGGCCTTTTGAGTTTTATATAAGGTCGTACCTGCCCATTGATTAATAATATTAAAAGGCTGCGGTATTTTAACTGTACGAAGGTAGCATAATCATTTGTCTTTTAATTGAAGGCTAGTATGAATGGTTTGATGAAATATAATCTTTCTTTTAATTATTTTTTTGAATTTAATTTTTTAGTTAAAAAGCTAAAATGTTTTTATAGGACGAGAAGACCCTATAGAAGTTTACTAATTTTATAAAATTATATATTTTGATTTTAAATTATTTTTTTAAAAGAATTGGTTTTATTGGGGTGATATTAAAATTAAATAAACTTTTAATTTTGTTTTTCATTAATTTATGTTTTTTTGATCCAAAATTTTTGATTAGAAGATTAACTTACCTTAGGGATAACAGCGTAATTTATTTGGAGAGTTCTTATCAATAAATAAGTTTGCGACCTCGATGTTGAATTAAGATAAGATATGGGTGCAAAATTTCATTTTCTTGGTCTGTTCGACCATTAAATTCTTACATGATTTGAGTTCAGACCGGCGTGAGCCAGGTCGGTTTCTATCCTTATTTTTTTTTGTGTTTTAGTACGAAAGGACCATTCACATTAATTATATTATTAATTTTTAATAAAATTAACTATTTTGGCAGATTAGTGCTATAAATTTAGAATTTATTTATGTGATTTTTTCACAAATAGTAATATTTTTAATTATTTTTTTATTTTTATTAATTATAGTTCTTATTTCTGTAGCTTTTGTTACTTTATTGGAGCGAAAGGTTTTGGGTTATATTCAATTGCGCAAAGGTCCAAATAAAGTTGGTTTTATAGGTTTATTACAACCTTTTAGTGATGGTTTAAAATTATTTTTTAAGGAACAAAGATATTTATACATATCTAATTTTTTAGTTTATTATTTTTCTCCTGTTTTTATATTAATATTATCTTTTAGACTTTGATTACTTTTTCCTTTTTTAGTTAATGTTTATAGATTTAATTTAGGGTTTTTATATTTTTTATGTTGTACTAGTTTAGGGGTTTATGGTGTTTTAATATGTGGTTGATCTTCTAATTCAAATTATTCTCTTTTAGGCTCTTTACGTTCAATAGCTCAAACTATTTCTTATGAAGTGAGAATATCAATAATTCTTTTATGTTTAGTTATTTTTGTTTATGATTTTGATTTAATTTATTTTTCTTTTTATCAAAATTATATTTGATTTGTATTTTTTTCTATCCCTTTATTTTTTTGTTGGGTTAGTTCTTTTTTAGCTGAAGTTAATCGATCTCCTTTTGACTTTGCTGAGGGCGAGTCTGAATTGGTTTCAGGTTTTAATGTTGAATATAGTAGAGGTGGGTTTGCTTTTATTTTTTTATCAGAGTATATAAATATTATTTTTATAAGTTTATTAACTTCAATTTTTTTTTTAGGTTGTGATTTAAATTCATTTATTTTTTATATTAAAATGGTTTTAGTAATTTTTTTAGTGGTTTGAGTTCGGGGTACTTTGCCCCGTTTTCGTTATGATAAGTTAATATATTTAACTTGAAAAGTATTTTTACCTATTTCTTTAAATTATTTTATTTTTTATATAGGTTTTATTATATTTATATTTGAGTTTTTATAATCATTTTTCTAAGTTAAGTTGATAGTAGAATTTAACTACTATTTTATATTTTCAAAATATATGCTTTTCTAAAGCTTAGTCAACTATTCTGTTAATTTATCTCATATTTTTAATATTATTGGATTTATTATAAAATATAAAAAATATATTTTTGTAATTATTTGACCAGCAGTGATAAATGGTTCTTCTGCTGGTCGTGCCCCAATTCAAGTTAATAAAATAACTATGGTTAGAAATGATCAAAATATTATTTGATTAATTGGATAAAATATATTTCTTTGAAATTTTCTTTTATAGGTTATTGGAATTGCTATTAATATTAAAATAGATAAAATTATTGCTACTACCCCTCCTAATTTATTAGGAATTGATCGTAGAATTGCATATGCAAATAAAAAATATCATTCTGGTTGAATATGAATTGGTGTAACTAATGGATTAGCTGGGATGAAATTTTCTGGGTCTCCGAGTATACGAGGTTCTAATAAGTTTATTAATAAAAATAAATAAATTGCGATAATTATTCCTATAATATCTTTAATAGAAAAATATGGGTTAAAAGGTATTTTGTCATATTTTCTATTAATTCCTGTTGGGTTGTTTGATCCAGTTTGATGTAAAAATAATAAGTGAATTATTGTTAAAGCTGCTAAAATAAAAGGTAATAAAAAGTGTAATGTAAAAAACCGAGTTAGTGTTGCATTATCAATAGAAAATCCCCCCCATAATCATTTTACAATTTCGTTACCTAAATATGGAATTGCTGATATAAGATTAGTAATTACTGTTGCTCCTCAAAAAGATATTTGACCCCATGGTAAAACATAACCTAAAAAAGCTGTAGCTATAATAATAAATAATATAGCTACACCAATTGCCCAAGTCATAAATAATTTATATGAGCCATAATATATTCCTCGTCCAATATGAATATATAAACAAATAAAAAATATTGATGCACCATTAGCATGCATGTTTCGAATTAGTCACCCTCTATTTACATCTCGACAAATATGAATTACTCTATTAAATGCGATGTTCACATCAGCAGTATAATGTATTGCTAAGAATAGCCCAGTTAAAATTTGAATAATTAAACATATTCCTAGTAATGATCCGAAATTTCATCAAATTGAAATTGATGAAGGTGTTGGTAAATCAAATAAAGATGAATTTATAATTCTAATTAATGGGTGATTTTTACGAATTGGTTTTTTCATAATTCTTTTTTCGTATAGGTCCTTCAAATACGTTGGTGATAAAAATTACATAAATTATTGTAATTAATAAATATATGGCTAATATAATTGTAATAATTGAACTTTTTCTGTTAAATAGTTTTATTAGAGATATATTTTGTTGGTTTTCGATGACTGGGATAATTGAGTTTATATTTATGTATATGTCATTTTTTAAGATAGTAATTGAAATTATTATAATAAATATGGCAATTATGGTTATTTTAGCTGAGAATTTTATAATTTCATTTGAAGCAATTCTTGCTATATATATAAATAAGACTAGTATTCCTCCTAGTATAACTAACACTAAAATATATGAATATCATGAATATTTTATAATTAAATTTATAATTATGGCTAATATTATAGTTAATAAGATTAAATTAAATCCTATTCTTAAAGGGTGAGATATTCCTATTATAATTGTTGATAAAGTAATAATTATTATATAAATTATTTTCATATTCAGCAAGTATTTTAATTAAAATATTAATTTTGGAGATTAAAGATGAGATTTATTTTTCTTTGCTGAAGTTTTAAAGTAAATTAACTATCTATGATTTACAAGATCATTGTTTTTTATAAACTATTAAAACTTATTTTTATAAATATTTTTATTTTATGATATATATATATATGTGGTATAGTAGTTTTATGTTCTTTACGTAAACATCTATTGATTACTTTATTAATTTTAGAATATTTAGTTGTTGTAATTTTTTTTTCTTTTTTTATGTTTTTAAATTGTTATTTAAGAGAATACTATTTTATTATTATTTTTTTGACATTTTCAGTTTGTGAAGGTGTTTTAGGCTTATCTGTTTTAATTTCAATAATTCGTTGTCATGGTAATGATAATTTAATGAATCTATCTGGTTTAATATGATAAAAATATTTTTAATAATTTCTTTTTTGATTCCATTATGTTTTTTAAAAAATTGAATAATTATAGTTAGTTCTATTTTTTTATTTTTTTTTATTTTTTTAAATATAAATATAATAACTTTATTTTTTTCTTCTTTAAGTTATAGTTTTATAATAGATATTCTTTCTTCAACTTTAATTTATTTAACTTTTTGAATTTTAATTTTAATAATTATAGCCAGATATAAAATTTTAGACGATTATACATCATCAAATTTTATATTGGTTTTAGTGTTTCTGTTGTTTTTTTTAATTTTATCTTTTTCTACTTCAAATATTTTTATATTTTATTTATTTTTTGAATCAAGATTAATCCCCACTTTGTTATTAATTTTTGGTTGGGGCTACCAGCCTGAGCGTCTTTCTTCAGGCTTTTATTTATTATTTTATACTCTTTTTGGTTCTTTACCTTTATTATTATCTATTTTTTATATTTATAATGTTTCTTTTACTATATGTTATAGTTTAATTCTAGTTTCTTATAATTTTTATTTATATTTAGGTCTGATTTTAGCTTTTTTAATTAGGATGCCTATAATTTTTTTTCACTTTTGATTACCTAAAGCTCATGTAGAAGCGCCTATTTCAGGTTCAATAATTTTAGCTGGTATTCTTTTGAAATTAGGTGGTTATGGTTTAATACGTGTTTTTTCTTTTTTAAAAGGGAATTATTTATTAAATAATACTTTTGTGATTGTTTTAAGATTGTTCGGTATGGTAATAATTGGTTTTATTTGTTTATTTCAAGTTGATATAAAGTCTTTAATTGCTTATTCTTCAGTTAGTCACATGTCTATAGTTATTTGTGGTATTTTTACTTTAAATTATTTGGGAATATTAGGCGCTTTAATTTTAATAATTGGTCACGGCCTTTGTTCTTCAGGTTTATTTTGTTTGGCAAATATCTTATATGATCGTTCTAATAGACGTAGATTTTATTTTAATAAAGGTTTAATTACTTTAATACCTTCTTTATCATTTTTTTGGTTTATATTTTGTGCTAATAATATAGCTAGACCCCCCTCTTTAAATTTGTTGGGTGAAATTATAATTATTAATTCTCTTATAAGATGAAATAACTATACTTTTATTTTTTTATTTTTTGGTTCTTTTCTTAGATGTTGTTATAGAATTTATTTATATTCAAATACCCAGCATGGCTCTTTGTATTCAGGTTTAAAAAGTTTTTATTCTGTCAATGTTCGTGAATATATATTATTATTTTTACATTGATTACCATTAAATTTTTTAATTTTAAAAATTGATATTTTTTTAATTTGATTATGTTTGAATAGTTTAAATAGAATAATAATTTGTGGTGTTATAGGTATAAATTTATTTCAGACTTATGAAAAATACTTCATTTTATATATTAAGATCATTTATTTTATTTATTTTTGGGATAATAATAATTTTATTGGGTTTATATCTTCTTTTTTTTGATGTGACTTATTTATTAGATTGAGAATTTATTAGAATTAATAGTATACTAATAACTTTTACTTTAATTTTTGATTGAATTTCAATATTTTTTTGTGGTTGTGTTTTTTTTATTTCATCAATAGTGATTTTATATAGTCATTCTTATATAATTAATGATGTTAATAAAATTCGTTTTCTATACTTGGTTTTAATATTTATTACATCAATATTTATAATAATTATAAGACCAAATATAATTAGAATTTTAATTGGTTGGGATGGTTTAGGTCTTGTTTCTTATTGTTTAGTAATTTATTTTCAAAATTATAAATCCTATTCAGCTGGTATATTAACCATTTTAACTAATCGAATTGGTGATGTTGCTATTTTATTATCAATTGCTTGAATAATAAATTATGGAAGTTGACATTTTTTTTATTATTTAAATATTTTTAATAGATGGGCTTTTTATTTAATAATTCTTTTGATTTTAGCTGGCTTTACTAAAAGAGCACAGATTCCATTTTCTTCTTGATTGCCTGCTGCTATAGCAGCTCCAACTCCGGTTTCAGCTTTAGTTCATTCTTCTACTTTAGTTACCGCGGGGGTTTACCTTTTAATTCGATTTAGAGATTTATTATACATATTTAATTGTAATTATTTTTTGATTTTATCTATAATAACTATATTTATATCTGGTTTAGGTGCTAACTTTGAATTTGATTTAAAAAAAATTATTGCTCTTTCTACTTTAAGTCAGTTAGGTTTAATAATAACTATCTTATTTATAGGTTTCCCCTCTCTTTCTTATTTTCATTTATTAACTCATGCTTTTTTTAAAGCATTATTATTTTTATGTGCTGGTTTAATTATTCATGTTATAAACGATACTCAAGATATTCGTTTTATAGGGGGCCTATCTAATCAATTACCTTTTACTATGACTTGTTTTTGTATTTCTAATATATCATTGTGTGGTTTTCCTTACCTGTCAGGATTTTATTCAAAGGATTTAATTTTAGAAATTTCATCTTTTAATGGTTCGAATTTTTTTATTTATTTTATTATATATATTTCAGTTGGTTTAACTGTCTCTTACAGAATACGTTTAGTTTATTATTCTATAATTGTTCATTCAAATACTTATACTTGTCAAAATTATATAGAAGATAAGTTTATAAATATTTCTATAATTTTTATAGTTTTAATGTCAATTATAAGAGGAAGAATTATTAGATGATTAATTTTTACTACACCCGTTTTTTTAATATTACCATTTTTTATAAAAATTATATCTTTAATTATAATTTTTATGGGGGTTTTTTTAGGCTATGAGTTGTCCATATTTTATTATTCTTCTTTTTCTAATTTTATTAAATTTTATAATATTTCTTCTTTCTTTTCAAGAATGTGGTTTATACCTTCATTTAGAACATATTTTTTAAGAAAAACTTTCTTAAATTATTCCTATAATCTTAATAGGAACCTTGAAGTAGGTTGGGGTGAGTTTGTTTTCTCAAAACTATCTTTTTTCTACGTAGTAGTTTTGAGAAAATTAATGCAGTTTTTTTATTACAATAATTTGAAGATTTACATGATATCTTTCTTTTTATTTATTTTTATATTTATTATTTATTAATTCGAATAGCTTAAATTTAAAGCGTGATATTGAAGATATCAATATAAGTTTCTACTTTTTGAATATTTATAGAATATATTAATTCTTTTATTCATTGAAAATGAATTGTTTTATCTTAAACTATATAAAATAAGAGAAAAACGGGATTTAACCGCTTTAAAAGATAGTTAGCGGCTTCTTTTAGTTACAACCTTCTCTTTTAACTAGATTTTTAATCAATAATTTCATTAACAGTGAAATACCTCTATTTTGGTTTTAGTTAAAAGCATGGAGTTCAATACTCTATATTTAGGTCGAAACTAAGTGTAATTTTTTACTTCTTTGCTTTGAGGAAAATTATGTGTATAATAATTTATAATTGCAAATTAAATGTTATTTTTTAACTATATCCCCTTTAATTTCTTCATTCTAGAATTCCGTTTTTTCATTCATGATATAATCCTACTATTAGGATAATAATAAATGTTGATGTAACAATAAATCATATATATAGTTCACTTATTTGAATTATTTTAATTGTAGGTAAGATAATAGCAATTTCTACATCGAAAATTAAAAAGATTATAGCTACTATAAAAAATTGTATTGAAAAAGGCATTCGTGATGATCTTTTTGGATCAAATCCACATTCGAATGGTGTTATTTTTTCACGATTATTTTTTCTTTTTTTTGAAATTGCAGAGCAGATCATTATTAATAACAATCTGATTGTTATACTTAATGTGATTGATATTATGATTTTGATGATTATTTTTTCTTACTTTAAGACCTTTTAATTGGAAGTTAAATATACTTTTTATACTAAAAAAATAACTACCTCATCAGTAAATAGAAATATATAAAAAAAGTCATACTACATCAACAAAGTGTCAGTATCATGCGGCCGCTTCAAACCCAAAATGATGCTTTCTTGAAAAATGAAATTTTATTGTTCGGATTAAACAAACTAATAAAAATGTTGTCCCAATAATAACATGAATACCATGAAATCCAGTTCTTATAAAGAAACATGATCCATATACTGAATCTCTAATAGTAAATGGTGATTCAATATATTCATATACTTGTAAAATAGTAAAATAAATACCTAGAATCACTGTTAAAAATAATCCTTTTACTGTTTGTCTATGATTTATATTTATAATTCTATGATGTGCCCATGTAATAGTAATTCCTCTTGATAATAAGATTGTTGTATTAAGAAGGGGGATATCTATAGGATTAAAAGTTTTAATTCCTTTTGGAGGTCATATTATCCCAATTTCAATTGTTGGTGCTAATCTTCTATGAAAGAATCTCCAAAAAAATGATATAAAAAAGAATACTTCTGAGATAATAAATAAGATTATTCCTCATTTTAACCCATTTGTTACTATAATTGTGTGTTTTCCTTGATATGTGCCCTCTCGTACAATATCTCGTCATCATTGGATTATTGTTAAAATTAAAATTAAAATTCCTGTCATTATTAATATAGGGTTTTTTATGTGAAATCATATAACTATACCTGAAGTTAATGTTATGGCTCCAATTGATCCTGTTAGAGGTCAAGGTCTTGGGTCAACTAGATGGAATGGGTGATTTTGTTTTTTCATAATTTACTTCACTTGAATATAAGGTTGTTAAAATTGAGAATACGTAAGCTTGAATAATGGCTACGGCTGTTTCGAATAATATTAATATAATTTGAATTGTTATTAATATTATAACAATAATTGTGGCTGTTTCGTTTTTTGTGGTGTTGTTGCCTAATAATCTCATAAGTAAATGTCCGGCAATTATGTTAGCTCTTAGTCGAACTGCTAATGATCCTGGTCGAATAATATTTCTAATAGTTTCAATACATACTATAAATGGCATCAATATACCTGGAGTTCCTACAGGGATTAAATGTCTAAATATATGTTGTGTTTTTTTAATTCATCCAAATATTATAATTGATATTCATAATGGAATTGATAAAGTTAATGAAAAAATAAGATGACTTGATCTTGTAAAAATATAGGGCAATAATCCTATTAAATTATTTACTATAATAAATATAAAAATTGATGTTATTATAAGAGTTAGTCCTTCACTTTTCATTAAAAGAGTTTTAAATTCTTTATGAAGAGTTATATAAATTAAATTAATTATTTTCAAATAACGTGATCTTATAGTTCAATATGAATATGGGAATATAATTATAATTATAAAAGTTCTTATTCAATTTATTGAATAACTTATTGATGTGGAAGGATCAAATGTTGAAAATAAATTTGTTATCATTTTCAATTTATTTTGTTTAAACTTTTTTCTTTATTTTCTATTTTTGTTATATAATTTTTATTAAAATATATTAAAGTGTTAATAATAGTAATTGTAATAATGAATATAATTATTAATGATAATCAAGGTAATGGCGCTATTTGAGGTATAGAAAAATATTGATTATTCAATTTTTTAAGCTTGACAAGATTATGTTTTTTATAAACTAATTTTTCCATTAAGAGTGTTCGTAAATTACTATGAATTGGTTTAAGAGACCATTGCTTAACTTTCAGCCACTTAATGAATTATTTTTTAATCATTCGATGAATTGTTTAGTAGTTACACTTTCAATGGTGATGGGCATAAATCTATGATTGGCCCCACAAATTTCAGAACATTGTCCATATATTAATCCAGGACGATTGATAAACATTGATCCTTGATTTAGTCGTCCAGGAATGGCATCAATTTTGATTCCTAATGAAGGAATAGTTCATGAATGTAAAACGTCAGTTGCAGTTACTAAAATTCGAATTTGATTATTAATAGGTAATACAATTCGATTATCTGTCTCTAATAGTCGGAATTCATTTTTTGAAATCTCATTAGTTGGTTTTATATATGATTCAAATTCAATATTTTTGAAATCGGAGTATTCATATCTTCAATATCATTGGTGTCCAATTGCTTTAATTGTGATGGTTGGATTTTTTGTTTCATCTATTATATATAAAATTCGTAATGAGGGCAATGCAATTAAAATTAAAATTATAGTTGGAAGAACTGTTCAGATAATTTCAATTATTTGGTTTTCTATTATGAATCGATTGATTTTTTTATTAAAAAGTATTTTAATTATAATTCACGCAATTAATGTTGTAATTATAATTAAAATAATTATGGTATTGTCATGAAAAAAAACTAATTGTTCTATTAAAGGTGAATTAGCTTCTTGTATATTAATTTGTGATCATTTAGCAATTTCTAAAGAAAGATGATTCTTTATAAATGAATCTTAAATTCATTGCATATCTTCTGCCACATTAGAATTTGAAAGCAATAGGTATTTCGTTATAAGAATGTTCAGCGGGCGGGTAATTTTGTAATCATTCAATTCTTGAATTTAAGTTTAAAATAAATATAATTTTTCGTTTAGAAATTATTCTTTCTCATATGATAAAGATAAATATTATAGTACCTAAAATTGAAATTGTTGATCCAATTGATGAAACAATATTTCATGATATATATATATCTGGGTAATCGGAATATCGTCGAGGTATACCTCTTAATCCTAGGAAATGTTGTGGAAAAAATGTAGTATTTACTCCAATAAATATTGTGAAGAATTGTGTTTTTAATCATTTAGGATTTATTGTTATTCCAGTAAATAATGGGTATCATTGAATGAATCCTGCTATAATGGCGAATACAGCTCCTATTGATAATACATAGTGGAAATGAGCTACAACATAGTATGTGTCATGTAAAATAATATCAATTGAGGAGTTTGCTAAAACAATACCAGTTAGTCCTCCAATAGTGAATAAGAATACAAACCCCAATGTTCATAATGTAGATGGTGAATAATTAATTATTGATCCATGAATAGTTGCTAATCAACTAAAAATTTTAATTCCAGTTGGAATTGCGATAATTATAGTCGCTGATGTGAAATATGCTCGTGTGTCTACATCTATTCCTACTGTGAATATGTGATGAGCTCATACAATAAATCCTAATAACCCAATTGCGATTATAGCATAAATTATACCAGTTGATCCAAATGCATTTCTTTTTCCTCTTTCTTGTCTAATAATATGAGAAATAATACCAAATCCTGGTAAAATTAAAATATATACTTCTGGATGTCCAAAAAATCAAAATAGGTGTTGATATAATACTGGGTCTCCCCCACCAGCTGGGTCAAAAAATGATGTATTTAAGTTACGATCGGTTAATAATATAGTGATTGCTCCTGCTAATACCGGTAATGATAATAATAATAATAATGCAGTAATTCCTACTGACCATACAAATAGAGGGATTTTTTCACTTGTTATACCCTCTGTTCGTATATTAATAATTGTTGAAATAAAATTTACTGCTCCTAAAATTGAAGAAACACCAGCTAAATGTAATGAAAAAATAGCTAAGTCTACGGGTGCACCTCTGTGGGCCATATTTCTTGATAAAGGTGGGTATACTGTTCACCCAGTACCCGCTCCTGTGCCAACTATTCTACTTATTAATAATAATGTAATTGATGGTGGTAAAAGTCAAAATCTTATATTATTTATTCGGGGGAATGCTATATCAGGTGCTCCAATTATTAAAGGTACTAATCAGTTACCGAACCCCCCAATTATAATTGGTATAACTATGAAGAAAATTATAATAAATGCATGAGCTGTTACAATAACATTGTAAATTTGGTCATTTCCAATAAATGATCCTGGCTGTCCTAGTTCAATTCGGATAATTCATCTTATTGATATTCCAATTATACCGGATCATATTCCTAATATAAAATATAATGTCCCAATGTCTTTATGATTTGTTGAAAATATTCATTTGTTCAATTTTTGATAAAGTGTCTGATGTGTTAAGTTGTAAATTGTAAATTTATATAAGAATTTTTAATTCCTTTATCAGGTTTTATAGTCAATAAATGATATTAGACTGCAATTCTAAAGTAGTATTTTACTAAAACCTATATAATTTATTATATATATTTAACTTTGAAGGTTAAAAGTTTTTTTAACTTAAGGTTTTATAATATATTAATAATTATTGTGATTGGTAATATTATATTAATAATGAATCTGTATATATAATTTGTTTTTATATTAATATTTTTATTATTTCATTTGTTTATTGTTCTTTTATTTATAATTATTGGGGCTATCATTCGTATATAATAAAAAAGTGTGATTATTGATGATATTATTAAAATTATAATTGTGAATATTGAATTTGTTCTAATTAAGGATTGAATCACTAATCATTTTGGTATGAATCCAATGAATGGGGGGAGCCCCCCCAATCTTAATATTATAATTAATATATTTATTTTTTCTATTTGTGTTTTTATATTCATATTAATTTGATTAATATAATTAATTGATTTTTTAGAAAATACTTCAATTAATAAAATAATAATTAATGAATAAATAATTAAATATTTAATTCATATTTCTCTGTCATATTTTATACATATAATTAGTCATCTTATGTGATTAACTGATGAAAATGCTATAATTTTTTTAATAGAAGTTTGATTAATTCCTCCAATAGCTCCGGTAATAGCTCTTATAATTGATCATGTTCTAATAATTAATGAGTTATTAATTGTGTTTATTAAAATAAATATAGGTGCTACTTTTTGTCATGTTATAATAATTATGCAATTATTTCATCTTATTTTATTTATGATATTAATAAATCATATATGTACTGGGGCTATTCCTATTTTTATTATTATTCTAATAGTAATAATGTTTATTATTAATGTATTTATTATTTCTTCTTTAATTATAATCAATGGATTTATAATGATTATAAAGATGAAAATTATTGATCTTATTCTTTGAATCAAAAAATATATTATTTTTGATTCTGAAGATAAATAATTTTTGTTATTTTCTATTATTGGAATAAATGATATTATATTAATTTCTAATCCTATTCATATTCTAAATCAATTTTCTGATCTGATTACTATTATAGTTGAAATAATTAAAGTTACTATTATTAATATTTTTGTTGAAATTTTAATTAT